TAATTCGCGGGATTAGGCACTCTTTTCTAGTTATAGTGCCACTGGGTGAATCCAGCCTATTCTTGAAATGAACAACTCACACACACTCCCTTTCCAAAAAAGATCAATACACTGAAGACTACACTTAGATTTATTGGATTTGTTGCTAAAATATCGGTATTAAACCCGAAACTTCCGGCAGATGGCCAGTGACCCAAGTAAACGAAAGAATCGGTTAAATTTTTCATATAATCTCCTCTTCTAGCTAAACTATAAAAAAAGAACTCTGTCCTTTCTTTTTTTTTTTTATTCTTTTTTTTTTTTCAATAAAAAGAAAATTTCATTTAATAATTTATAATTTAATTTACCTATTTGGATATTTGTAAACAGAATCAAATATCTATTCTATTTACAAATGGATTTTCCAAAATTTTTAATTTTCAATAATAATAATGAGACTTATTAGAATTAAGCTAGAATTTGAGACCCAGTTTTATGTCAATTTTAAAAACCTAAACCTCCTTTTTTCGCAACACTCCTTAAAAAAAAGTTTTCATTAAACGAAAAGAATAAGGGGAAGGAAGAAAGCGAATCGATGTGCTAATTCCCCACCCTCAAATTAATCCTTCCCAAGGATTCTTGTCTCAATGAATAATTGTAGGAGTTAAATCTTGATAGAATTAAAAAACCTACGAAAAAAAAATCCAGAATTTTATGATTTCTAGGATTAAACAAAAGGATTCGCAAATAAAAGCGCTAATGCTACAACCAGGCCATAAATTGTTAAAGCTTCCATAAAAGCCAAACTAAGCAATAAAGTACCTCGTATTTTTCCTTCTGCCTCAGGTTGTCTCGCGATACCTTCGACAGCTTGACCCGCAGCTGTACCTTGACCAACTCCAGGTCCAATAGAAGCAAGCCCAACAGCCAACCCAGCAGCAATAACCGAAGCAGCAGAAATCAGTGGATTCATGATAAGTTCCTCACACCAAAATAAAGAAATAGTTAATGATACAATCATCCAATGGCTTAGGACTTAATTATAATTAAGTCATCGCTAAGATTCATCCAGCAAAAAAACCAAAAACTTTAATTGTTTAATTGAAATAATATAATAATATCATTGAATCATAAGAATTACTTTGATATTAGTTCCTATCCACGGGATTTTTTAAAATTCATAATATATATACGACTTTTTTATGCCATTTCTTTTTTGTGAACCGTTCTTTGAATTCTTCGTTCTTTTTTTTATCGTTTTTTCAGCCAATTCACAGATAAAAAGGAAAAACTTCTAATCGAATCCTTATCTAAATCGAAATTCACAAAAGTAGTGGGGCAGATTATATAGATCTTTAACTCATATATACCTAGTCAATATTAAATATCACATATACAAGTGTTTCTTACATAACGTAAACCAACTATTCTATAATTGGGCTAACCTAAAAACGAATATTTGAAAAATAAAAAAATAGTTAATGATGACCCTCCATAGATTCACCTATATAAGCCGCAGCCAAAGTGGCAAAAATGAGAGCTTGAATCCCGCTTGTAAATAATCCAAGGAACATGACAGGTATAGGAACCACTAAAGGTACTAAAGAAACAAGAACAACAACTACTAATTCATCGGCTAATATATTTCCGAAAAGTCGAAAACTAAGTGATAGGGGTTTTGTAAAATCTTCTAAGATATTAATGGGTAAAAGAATTGGAGTTGGTTGAATGTATTTACTGAAATACCCTAATCCTTTTTTGCTAAGACCCGCATAAAAATATGCTACTGATGTGAGTAAAGCTAAAGCAACTGTCGTATTTATATCATTCGTTGGTGCTGCTAACTCCCCTTGAGGTAACTGGAGAATTTTCCACGGTAAAAGGGCTCCTGACCAGTTAGAAACAAAAATAAATAAAAACAGGGTTCCAATAAAGGGAACCCACGGACCATATTCTTCTCCAATCTGGGTTTGACTCACGTCTCGAATGAATTCAAGGACAAATTCAAAGAAATTTTGTCCGTCAGTTGGAACGGTTTGTGGATTGCGAACCGCTAGAACTGTGGAACCTAATAAGATAGTAATTACAACCCAAGAAGTAATAAGGACTTGCGCATGGACTTGGAACCCCCCTATTTGCCAATAGAAATGTTGGCCTACTTCTACACCAGATATCTCATATAACCCTTCTTTTATTAGTGTGTTGATGGAACATGATAAAACATTCATATTGCCCTCTGACAGAAATAAGAACTTTAAATTATTTTGATTCAAGATCCCCCCCTTTTTTTTTTACTTAATTTACTTAAATTTTATATTTGAGTTTTGGATACCAACTAAACTAATCACACAATATCCCCAGTTTTTTTATCTCTTTTTCTTTTGTATGATTCAGGAGTAGTAACCTATTTTATAAATCGAAATACAGGGAGTCCCTCCCTCAAAAAAAATTTGATTTATTTATCTTATTATTAATCAAGAATTTTGTATATAGCTAGAACGACCCTCACAAATTGCGAATA